TAGCGAAAATAGCCCTGATCAAGGTGCGTGCGGAAGAAATGCTTGCTCTCAGCTTTATGTTAGCAAGACTCCAAAGCTATTGGACTTGGCTAGTAAGCTAAGCCAAGAGAAGAGGGAATCAGTCAACACTAAGCCAAAAAAAAGGCTAGCGAACGAGGGGAAAAATCAGCTCTTGTTCAAAGGAGAATGGCTCTTCTTTCTTCCTTCTCTCTAAAGAAGAAGATCCCACGTGCTAGCCGAAAGGCCGATTAGGATTCTGCCTTCACTCCGTTCTCTAAATAAAGGGAGAGAAGTCGCCGGGAGGAAGAGAAGAAGAAGCAGCTATTTCACCTGCTGTCGTAATCACCACTGTTTTCGGGTTTGAAGGCATAAGCGCAGCAGATCTTATTGTTGAAGAAGCTCTTGCCACTGTCGGCATTACCTATGTTGAAGGAATAAAGAAAGAGTGGCGTGCTCTTTTCCAAGCCAGCTGTGAGCCTAATACAGATGCGCCCGTGGGATGAGACTTGACTTCTGATCCTACTCTTATTTCATTAGACGCGCTGGTTCTATTCATGGTGGTTCAGCTCTGAGGAAAGCCATTCTCTGGATTCTTTCTTTAGGAATGAATACCTGGCCCTGTCGGACCAGACTCTTCAAACCAGGCAAACAAAGTCCTAATCCAAGCCAGGAACGTAGTAACTCGACCTTCGGGAGAGGGTGGAAAGACCGAGCGAAAGGCCCATCTCTTCCTTTGAAAAGATCCCCCGCGGGATTCTTTGATTCAAAGTGTCTATATCCCAACCCGGAATACAAGCGAGCAGCTGCCATTGAACCAGATGCGGAACAAAATCCCACATCGAAGAGCATGTGTTAAGCATAGGGCTTAGTTGCATTTTCATGAGTCAGCGATGCCATTTTTTCTGTTGGGGGAAGAACCGCAGCTATCTCATCTGCTGGAGTACGGGCGGCTTCTTTTGATTGAGAGCTGGGAAACCTTAATAGAAATGTGGCCACAAGCCCAGAATCATCGAATCATCGCCCTAAGACCCGGGCAGATGGGTACTCCGGCTTTCCTCCCTACAGTGGCTCTTCCCCCGGCCGTCTCATTCCTACCTTTTGGTACTAGCTCCCCGTCTCACCTGTGGATGCGTACTTTGCCTGCTCTGTGGTCTCGTGGACACCCTTGCTATCGATTTCGCTGGCCTCTTTCCACTAAACTCCTTATGCATCCCAACATTTTAGATTATAATCAGTTTCATGCGCCTACAGCTTGCTTGGGCTGTAAGCTAGGTCTTGGTATTGCCGGGATCTTCCCATAGGATATAGTGTACTCCCTCGCCCTCTCCTCCCTACGCTTTTTTGGGCTCCGGGCTGAATGGGATAGCGCTAGCTAAAAGTGCAGAGGCTGGGCTTCCCGAAAGCATACGGATCGGACGCTATGGACTTCGATTAGATAGATTCGCCTCGAGGGTTGTGCGATAACGCTTGTTTTATCTTTCTTTTCCCACGGAGCGCTAACTCGAAATATCATAGAATAGACAGATCGGATCGTCACTTTGGAAAGAGAGTTCGACTTCCTCACCCGTTGAAGAAGCCGTGATTGCTTGAGTTGAATCAGTTGAGTTTGGTCCTAATTAGAGACAAGCTTGGCAACCCTCCTTCTTGATTTGATGTTGCCTATGCCTCTGATATTCCATAAGAGAAAGGCTGCTTTTAGCTTGGAAGCCAAGCATCTAAGTAGCCAACCCAACCGGGGCTTGAGAGATGAATGATACCCTTTCTTTCTCGATACCAGGCTCTATAGAATGAGAGTCGGCATTATAGGCCTTTTCGGCATAAGCATAAGCGGTCTTGGAGGAGACAGCTTTAACTAGACGAAGCAAGCAGCTTTAACTAGCCGCAGGTTATGCGCTTAAGAGTATATGGGTAACTGACGCGAAACTACACTGGCTTTAACTAGACGAAGCAAGTCACCGGGAGCAAGTCACCGCAGGTTATGCGCTAGGAACGCTAGTGTTAGTACGGTTCCTTGCTTCGTCTAGTTAAAGCCTAAAGTTCAGTTAATAGGAACGTTTCGCTAATTATAGTCGCGTTCCTTGCTTGCTTTGTAGAAGTAGTAGTGAGAGTGTAAAGTCACCGTAGTGAAACCGGGCAGCAGACAGCTTTAACTAGACGAAGCAAGTAACAGATCCAAATCAGCAGCACAGCTAAAACGTTGTGCGGTAGTGCATCTAGAGATCTAAAGCGGTAGGAACGGTAGAGTTATCGTGTAGACCTTTGGTAACGTCAGAGTTGTTATAGTTGATTGTTGAAGGGCGAAGGTAACGTTAGGGAGAAGGTTGCGCGTCAGTAGGTTCCTAGGTAGGAACGTTGTGCGGTAGAAGGCGCAACGGCTTGAAGCCTTATAAATATGTAGTTCAGACCACTTTCATTTAAGTAGTGAGTCCAATTTCAGTTTAAGATCTACATAAATACTACATAAATATATAGGAAGAGAGCTTCAAGCAAGCATCCATATCAATAAAATTCCTTCCTTGCCTTTGTCCGTCGCAGTGATTTCATAGTGACCCTACCAGAATATCCATGGAATGACTCGATCCATGAAGCCTCTCTTCCCCAGTCTCGGGATCTTTCTCTCTAGGTACGGTTCGCCACATTTCAGTGAGTGCTCTACCCCTCGGTATGGTACCGGAAGTACTTCTTGGTATTGGTAGTAGTCTCAATGTCTTTCCCTGCCTTGATAGGAGTGGAGGGTATCAGAGTGGAGAGTTTGAAGTAAGGATTCTCCTGTGGAATGAAACTTTCATTTCTATTTCTTCAAATCCAGCATGACATGTGTCAAGAAGCGTAGTACCCCGAAAAAGCCATCAAAGAAAGGTTATAAACTCCTCTTTTCTTTGGCTAATGAAATGGTTCCATATCAAATTCCATATAGACCAGACAGATGACCTTCCCACACTTCTAACCTAGCAGGAAATGATCTATTGAATAGAGAGAAGTCCACCTCTGGCTGGAGAGGAAAGAACACATTTATATAAAGGAATTGGTGGATCTCCCCCATCAGACAGATCAACGGCACCGGGCATGGGATAGACAGGCAGGAGAGCAGATTTGACCGGGCAGACCAGATGAGCGAAATGGATTTCAAGCGAAAGCGCTGTGCCAACTTGCCTAGAAGATCTATATATGGATTTTATACAAGAGTCACATCCTCTTCATAAGTCCTTTCCTAGAGGCTATTCAAGGTCTATTGGCTTATGCGCTACTTCGAACGCTAAGCCTCGCTTATGCACCGAGAAAGATCATCGATAGGAAAGCTCTCTTACGCACCAACGACAGCCCCTTCCCTTTACCTTTCCCGTCCCCTACCTCAGTCCTTTGCTGGCTTGAATTCCATCTCCTTTCTTTTCTTCTTTGTTCGCGAGAGTGACTCAGAGGACGACCCACCGCTAGACCTAGACTCGAACGGATAGAATCGTACTACCGCTGCCGATGCCCTTCCTTCACACCCGAAATGCTCACTTATAGAGTCAGTGCTTCTGCCGCTGTCATAAGAAATGCTACTGAGACTAAGACCGCGAATGCTGCCGATACCGGAGCTGCTTACCGACGGTCCTTCGCTGACTTCTCTGGAGTCAACGATGCCGCTTTTTCCGTCACGGAAACTGCTGGATGGGACTTTAGAGGCTTATTGGCTTAATGCTCTCGTTCGTTCTCTCACGCGCCCGAGAAAGCGAAGGATAGGGATCGCCGCTCGTGTCTTACTGGCGTTTCATAGCCCACTTTTGTTAAGACAAAAAGAGTTGTGTTGTTTGCCAGGCTTGAATGAGAGAAAGGGGATGGCTAGCGATGTCTCGTAGCTGTGAAGATGACGGCAAGGCCAGGTAGGCGAACATTCTTCTTGCTTGGTCTTTTATAGGTATGAAAAGTCTTTGGTCTAGTACGGTTGAGTGAGTTCGCTTGATCTTTGCTAATTGGCTGACATTCTTATTGCTGTATACTGGTATAGAGTATATCTGTATATTTCATTAGATTAGATATTTGAGTCAGATCTTATATCATCTATTCCAGGAGCGAGGGGATCCCCCTCTATCACCGGATAGAGATCCGCCCGAGCGGCATTCAGAATAGCTTCATAGGTACCTAGTAGAGGATTTTAGACTCCATTCAAATAAAGAAAGAAATGCCCTTCTTTTTCCTCCCACCCTGGCGCTTGCTTTGTCTCTGCCTATGCTCTAGCTACCTACTATGCTCCAGCTGCTTTAGTACTTAGTTAACGCCCCGGCCCTTATCCCGCGATGAGAAGGTAGATGCGGTAAGCCAACTCCTTTCCTTCTTGATAACAGGGCATTCTATGCCATCTTCATTCCCTTCCTTGCTTCGAGGAGCAGGTCGAATAGTCGAAGAAGGGTATGGGATAGATCCTATTCCCGGAATTAGCCATCCCCCCTTGTCTTGATTCTCCTCTTGTCTCTTCTTTGACCAGTGGCAATTTACTTATTTTATTAAACCGTCGAGAAATTCCTTTTGAATAACTTTCTAGTAATCCGGTAATAAAGGCAATCGACGGTACAGGGATATTCAAAGCATCTAGGAAGAAAGGACGAGCGGTTACTCTAGCAGCGGATACGGGCAAAAGACTAGCAGCAGTAACTTTCACACTGGGATTCTCACTGAAGGAAGATTTTTCTTGTATTTCTACCCTCCCTGACTTTGATCAATTTCCTCCAACACCGGATATGGCGACAACAGCGGTTACGTGAACAGCTGATCCCCCTCAGGCACAGAAGACGATTTATTTGTAGCATTCCGCTAGCTCTTCTTTAACTAGTGCATTCTGCTAGCTCTCCTTCTTCTTTAATCAATCGAATGCCTATCTTTCAAGACAGAGACTATTACCATTTCTCGGCCTAAGGACTGCTAATGAGTGAGAGTCTTCCTCGCCATGTGAAAAGATCTCTCTTTATGCTCGAAATCGTCCGGTATGGACTTCGATTATCTAACTGATAGGATCGTCCGCTGAAGGCTAGAGATCAGACCCTTCGTCGCAAAGAACGTATTTGTCCACAACCCGGACAGTTCACTTTCGAACATCGACAACCTAAAAGGTGACATCTAGCTAGCGACTTCCTTGCCTGACTTCTCTGTTAATTCAATCTCTCTCTCGCCCTTAGCCTGAGCCTATTCTTCTTCACGTGAAAATGCCCCATCTCCTATTCTGTGCTCGTGGATATCTGAACTATTGGCATTTGCCCATCAAAGAGCTTAATCAAGAGTCAAGTCCGAAGGTAAGGCGCATTCTATAACAGCTCTTATTCCGTCAACAGGGGATTCTTCCACCATCTTTGTCCTAACAGCAGATTCTATGGCATCTTCTTCTCCTCCTGCTCCTGCTCCTGAAAATGCTATTGCTACTTTTTCTGATTCAATTGCTGCGAAAAGAGCTCCTTGCACGGGGATATATTAATTGAGTCTTTATCCTTACTTTACTTTGGACAGTAACTATGTCACTTGCTTTCACTAGCATCGGATATTCCGGTTATCCCGCTAAAGAGCCTTCTTTATCCCGGGGATATTAAACTAAGAACCCTTATCCCGCGATGAGAAGGTAGATATGGAACCTAGTCTTTACCCCAGAGATGTCCCTGTCCCTGCCCTTTCGATTTATTCTATGCCATCTGATCTTTCTTGTTAAATGTCAGTTCCTTGAATGCTCTTTCTTTCTTAAGCAAGCTTTCAGTCCCGATAAAGGTTTATAATCCTTTGGTGGTCTCGTATATAAGAGAACGGCTGCATTGGATGAACTCCAGCTCTCGGCATCAAGACCGACAAAGAGCCTATTGGACCTAGCAAGGAAAGAAAGTCGCAGAAGGGGCGTAGCGGGCAACTAGGGGTTCTCGAGACTATTCCTAGTGTCAGTTTATTAATTAAGTGTTCAGTTATCGTCTTCATGGAAATAGTAGTATATGCCGCAAATGGTCTGCTAAAGCTAATGTCCTCTGCTCATCGAAATCGAAGAGGGACATTCTAATCGAATAGTTAATCTATCCCACTAGCTCAAGTCCCACTGCTCTTATTCCGCTAATGCCAGGAGAGCTTCTAAAAGGATATCCCTCTGGAATTGCAATTGGAGAAAAGGGGCTTGGGGGCATTCTCCCCGTAGATGCTGAGAATCTTGCAAAGAGCCTAGTTGTACTACCAGCAGCCTAATTCCCATCAGGGCTGCAGTCAGGGCGATCGCTAAAGCATTGACTCTCGCCTTTGCTCTTGCTTCTTCTGTGACCCCCAAGCTCCTTTGTTGGAAATCCTCGGCGATTTGGTTATGCACTGGATTCTCTGTGCATGTACATATGCTCCCATCCAGCACATCTAGCGGTTGACACCCTTGATGCAGTATCACCTTCCTGAGGATTTGCACTTTCTCTGGTTGTAAGACCAGAGTGGGGTCAACTTCTAGGAGAATCTGCGGGGCCATTTCCCAGAAAGCAATGACACCTAACACGTATGCAATGCTAAGCATGAGTTCGAGCGAGTTATCGTAGTTTGAGTTCATGAGATCTCTCACTCGAAAGTACAGAATGTCCGCTAGCCCCCTGTTTGGCTCCCTCAGCGAGTACCTCGATCGCCTACTCCTGGGTGCCCCGAGTATGCTTAAGGCACTCATTATATCCCCAGGTCGCCACCTCTTTGGTACGAAATAATACCTGCGTAACCATTGGATTCCCAGGTCAACACCCTGCTCCCAATGCAGCAAAGTTTTGTGCCACTTGTTGGCATGCTTCTTAGGTGCTGCTTAGGCCTGCTTTTCTATGTCCTGTAGCTTCTAAGGCATTAGCTTCTCACAGGCATTTGCTTCAAAGGGGCTTTTAGGACAGTTGCTTCTAAGGAGAGCCCGTAGCTTACAACATATGAGAAAGGCCTGTAGCTCGATACAATCTAAGGCCAGTTGCTTACTTGCGTACGAAGAAAAGGGCAGACGGATTCAGCCCAGCAAACGAAGGCTGAGAGCGCTCGAAAGCGCTAGCGCGCACGCGCGCACTGGAGTTTTCGGAGCTGGTGCCGGCCCAGGGCCGTAAACAAACCCTACCCCAGTGAAGGAATAGACTCAGATATCTAAGGGTATCAAACATAGCTCGGTCTTCCTTCTTTCCCCGGCCTTCCCTCCATCATACAACTCAAAAATAAATGGATTTTCAGTTGGATTCGAAGGTCCCCTCAGAAAGCACTTCTCTTTCAAGATCCATCTCTCTTTAGTTATGCACAAAGCCCAAAAAAGTGCTGAACCGGGGGTAAACATCTGATCACTTTAGTCTCTCCGGGGAAAGCGGAAACTCACTGGGAAGAGCGTTCTCGCTAGTCTTCTCTTCGGATTCACATCCACGCCGATGAGTTGTATTCACATCCCCCTGCAACTGATTTGGCGACGTTGACTCACCCCCGCCTATGGAAAGGAATCCCTAGAGAAGCTTGTCCATAGCATCTCTGTTGGTTCGGGCCAGACTGCCAACAGGTGGGATATAGAAGGCACGTCTTGTCTTCTCCTTCTGGAGCTAATGGGTACGCCAACATTCCCTTAGATGTCCAAACCAAGAAGTTGACTCAACACCCAAACAAATAAGAAGAGGCCCTTAGATGTCCAATCGCTGCTCCTACCAACCCACCAAAAAATGAGGGCTTTCAATACCCCGCCCAGTGATTCATTAGGGCGGTATGCATGCACGGACACACCTAACTATGCACGCTCAGTCAATAAGAATTCGATCCCACTCTTCGACTTCTTCTGCATGCGTGGGAAGCAATCCGCGGAGTGGAGTCACTCAAACTTTCCTCCCTGACTGAGGGGCCTCATGCGACTTTTCTCTAAGGCCATAGGTTGGTTCGGGCCGGGGCGCTGTAATGAAATGGTTTTGACCATTTCCCACACTTGACTGATTTCTCACTCTAGGGACTTCATAAGGTAGTTAGGTAGGGCAGACCCACCCCTTGGGAAGGGGTTGGCTATTGATGGGCTTTTTATGTTGATCTTGATCCAATTGATTCAGTTGCTCCTGTTCGTTACCACCTAGTACAGATGAGAAAGATCCAAATCCCCCTAATTAGATTCACTCGCAGTTTATGGTGACCCATCATCTGAGCAAGCAGCACCCGTAACGGTGGCACGGAACCATTAGTCGTTCTAGCAGCACAGTAAGCATAGGCATCATGGGCGGAGGCTTCAGAAACAAGTCAAGTTGAATCCGAACCAGCCCACCAGTTGCAGTTGACCCAGTGCCAGGCGATTCATATCCATAATCAGTTTATGCCGCAGCATATCGAGATCAGGGCCTACCTACAGGGGTTGGAACAGGGGCAGATCCAGCCCCAGTTAGACTTCAATAGTAATAAGACGTTATAAAATAAAGCGCGTGGCATTCCTTCCAGTTCAAAAGCCGGCACGCACCCCCGAGGCCTAGATCGAAAGCCAGCACCAGAGGCAGAGGTGACGGCAGAGAGAGCTAAAGCATAGCCATATAGGGTGGAGAAAGCAGTCAAAGCTTTTCCAATAACATAGCCGGTAGGAGAGGCAGAGACAAGGAAAGCTAGGGTGAGAGCCCTATAGATGAGGATAGGGAGCACCCCCTGTTAGAGATCGAGACCGAGTTGACCTTATTTATTATTCAAAAAAAAGTAGTAGGTAGGAACATAGTGGATAGCAAAGTTAGATAGTCATAGCTTGTTCTAGGTCCCATTGAAGTTGACCCAAAGAGGCGAGAGAAGCTAAGGCAGATCCTGATCGGAGGGGAGACAACTTGAAGGGTAGAGTCTCTTTCGCCTACAGGAGTTCTAATCTAATGAAGTTCAATCATTCTTTTTGCTGCTGGGAAGGACTCCGCTCTTTGAAAGCGTTCACGCGGAAGCGCGTCTTAGTCTGAGGTTGGCTCCTTCTCTTTCTTTCTGGCTTAGCCTTAGCCTACAAGAGCTCCTTCTTTTTGATAGCACAGGGGGGAGGGCCCCTACTAACTAAGCAAATACAAATAAGAGGCTAGCTGAACGAGAAATCGAATCCGCTCGTTGAAGAATGGTGGGACCTTACTTAAAATGCCTAAGATTAAGCAAAAAAGACGGGCTTTCCGTGCCGGTCTGTGAAGACATAGCTCCAGACGATCATTGCTAGGAGCAGGGATTATATAAATCGTTTTGATCCCAAAAGAAAAGGTCATTTCTTTCTTTTAAGACAGATCCCAAGCCAAGGAGCTAGTCAAAGTTTCCAATGCACAGCTCAAACCTAATGCGGTAATTCTCTATACGGAAAACCGTCGAGAAATGCCTTTATTTGAAGGTAGGGATTCCCCCTCAAACGTGAGTTTTTCTTTAGGACCGTAACAGCATCGACTCATTAATGCGCCCTCAATCAAGGGGCAGCCTAATACAGAAGGAAGAGGCTCGGCAGGAGACTCGCTACTAAGCACCTAAGCCCTAATTGAATCAGGATGTTGCGACTTGTGCACCCTGGTGGTTTCGCCGAGTATGTATGACGTACATAGCACTAAGTCGACTTGAGGGGGCAAGTAGGCCAGGCCTCTTAAGGTTACCTAGTTTGCTTCATCGCCATGATCATTAGAGCTCTCGATACCAGCTGGATCGGCGCACTTGTCACACTCATTTTCAATGGGAAACTGAGTTTCATCCATCACACGAAATAAAAGATCAGACTCGGCACACGGATCAAAACCTATCCTTCAAGCTGTCCAAGTTAGCTCTCTAAACTTTTGATAGAGTCTTTTCCTGGGCAGCAATAGGAATTCTTTTACAGAAAGTCTTTCAAATAAGGAGACGGCTTCCTTCGCTGCCTACTCTGCTTTGGCTGCTTAGCTTATGCTATCCTCTCAACTTACTGTAGGTAGCCCGTCTTCTCCGACTGAAGAGAATACCAAGTCAGGTCAGGAATGCACCAAGCGAATTCACATTACCTTGTATCGGTCAGTCAATCAATAGTGGAATAGAATAGTCCCAGTAAGAGTCTCCTCAAATTGCCTAGCGTAGGCTTCCCTATCTCGGTCCTCGCTCTCAACGCAAACGGTAGTCAGGGAGTCAAGCAAAGAAGCAAAGAGACTGAACACCTTATGCTGAAATTCTCATTCCGGCTCAGATTCGGGAGAAACTGAATATGTTGGCGAATCCTAAGTTGTGGAATTGTCCGTTGGAAAAGAAGATGTCAGCTAATTGGCTGTCGGCTTCTATTCTCGATCACTTCCCATAATCAATGCGCAAACAAAGCGCTTTGTTTGCCCTTCTCGAGTGAGAAGCTGCTTACGAGCCAACCTATCCCGATCCTCCTGAATCTCCATCCGCAGCTGAATCCGCATCATCTCCAACAGCTGCCCTCGAACCCTTGCCCAGATCAGAAATGGGAGCGGTCACATCTTTCGGTTCGATGCTTTGAATCCTTGCTATCGTCCCCGGTCTCCTAACCTAACTTCAATCTCGGACAAGGTTCGTTCCTGTAATGTATGTCCCTCAGCCTAGTCGATCACACCCGTAGGACACTTCCCCTAACGCAAGATTTTTTTGGCAAAAGAAATGCAATGCTCCTGCTTAATCCTTTGTTTAAAAAGCAGCTAACACTACGGAAAGCATCAGCATCGACTCCAGTAGGGAAGGGCTTGACTAAGTAGTAGATATGGGATTGAGGGGCACAGCAGGGAGGTTTATGAGAAGAAGGTAATAATCATGAGCGGGGGGGACTAGAGAGGGAATGCTAGACTCCATGCCGCCTCACGGCTTCCTTGCTTATCTCACTCTTCTGGGCGGCTACTTGCTGTTTGTCCTTCTTGGTGGGTTTGAAACCTAACCCGTAGGGGACCTTCTTGTCATTCACCTGTATCGGCTCCAACCTTCCTTGCAAATTCTGACCCAACCCAGAATCGAGTTTATAACCACTGTTCAACATCACCTTAGCAACCATCATGCTATTGGCGGAAATCTTGGGTCTTGCTGGGACTGATCCTTCTGCGACATAATTTGCTTGAACAAGCTCGAATGCGTTCCGCGCATTAGGGACTATGTCGTTCTCCACGTCTATGTAAGGAATTGCTGGGGATCGGAGGACTGTCAGGTCTTCTTCTGCATGAACTGTTACCAGATGATCCCGAACGATGTATTTTTTTTTCTGATGAAGGCTTGAGGGGACCGCCCCTGCAGAATGAACCCCCCTGTACGTCCCATTAGGCGTCCTAGGAGAAAGTTGTATGTTTCGGGGATGTCCAGCACTTGAAATTCCACCTCGAAAGTGTAAGGCCCTATTTCCACAGGTAAATCGATGTCACCGAGAATCTGCCTCTTCGACCCATCAAAGGCACGAATTGTAATGTCGCTGGGGCGGATGGTTGACTCATCAATTCCTAACTTCATAATAGTGACCAATGGACATACGTTGATGGCTGAGCCAGACTCTCATTCCTAGTATCAATATTTCCAGAACTCGTATGGTATTTCCCCCCTTTCCTAAATTTGACGCTCCATTTGTCATAAGACATTAACATTTGTACAATAACAGAAGTCTCTAGTAGTCGGGCATGTCCTGAAGCGTCGACGCCAGCTCCTCCCGCAAATTCGCATTCAGCTGTTGAAGTACCTCTGCCGTAAAGAAAGGTATGGTTGACCTCTCTGTTCTTCCTCGCAGCTTAAACGGATCAGTTCCCAAGTAGCAATAAGCTCAGTGATTTCTTCATTGTTGCGATCGAATTCACGTAACACCTCCTCCGGTTGAATCTGGAGGGTTGGTAAAGGGAGCTACGCGAAGGGATGGTTCGGAATGCCCGAGCGAGAGCGATGACTAATGAATGGGAGAAGCCCTAGGTCATTAAGCAGTCCTTCCTCCGGTAAGGCAGCCCTACCCTAGGTCATTAAGCTATCTGTCGTGCTTTCGCTAGAGATCTCAGGTGAATGTCTCTGTCGTGCCCCTGCGATAAGTGGAGTTTGCCTTCCCAAAGATCAGTCAGTATATGAGTAGTACTAGGAGTAGTAGCTATCATAGCTGTAGTAGCTTTAGTGCCTGAGGGCTATTTTGATAGGGAGTGCGACAAGCTACTATAGGAAAGGTCTTTAACCGTAAGTCAGCAATAGCCAAAAGCGGGGGTTCAAAAGGGGGGAAGCCCGAACGAGAGCTGAAACCCGCCTCGAAAGCAGAGCGAAGACCATTGGATATCCTCGTAGGTAGTCATTTCTTCTGTGTCCTCTCAAGGTCACTATTTCCGCATCTACAGGTCTTCATCGAGCACACTAAACAGACTCTCCGCTTACTCGCACAAGAAACCTTCGGCAAACAGTAGAACACCTATACGGAAAACCTTCGATAAATGCTCCGGGTAGCTAGTGTAGAAGGTAATGCGGCAGGGAAAGCGAGCAGCACGGGGAAGCACCCAACCATCTGAGAAATGCCCCGGCAACTCCGGGGGAGATATCATCTGCTAAAGACTGGTTCCCTCCGCCCGGCCATCCATCAGCGCGATGAAGGAAACGTACTACTACTACTATACTAAACTAAAGGGGGCAAGCACACATAAAAGCTTTATGATCTTTGATGCGATCCGACCGGAACAGCACCTTTTTCCTCTATATCTTATTCCCACCAATGAAATAATGAAGCAAGCCTCTCCTTTTCAATCCACCATAAAGCTCTACTAAGCGTTTATTGGCTGGCCTTACGCACCGCAGAGACAAGACTTCCAAACAACCTTTCCTCGGCTCAATATCATCACGGAATGAGCAACTGCCTCAAGGCATCAATCCAATCCTGTGCTGTTATTTGTTCGGAGATGGAAATAGATATGGCGAAGAGGAGTCAAAATGAAGTACAGATGGTTCTGCAGACGGGAGTTCGCAGATATTGGGTCACTGCTACCAGCTGCTTGCCCAGAGGGATGTGGATTTGCTGTCCTCTGCTAGGATGCCGCTAGGGGAGAAATAGATGCTTCTGAGTTCCTTGGATCAAATAGGTTCTTTGCCGGCTCGTACTCCCTTCCAACTACGCTCTAAGAAGAAAGTCCGATTCCTATGAGTCCTCCTGCCCACTCTTCAATCTTGTCTTTTAAAATAATAGGAAAACAACCCAACCTATTTTTTAGGAAAATTTGTTTTTGTAAGAATATTTTTTGTTTTTTACAATGATAGAAGACGATTCGGAATGAAGACGATTTTGATTTGATTGCGGAGTGAACAGACGATTGGGATTTGATAGCAGCCGATTTGATTGACTCAAAAGTCCTCCTCCGCGTCTGGTGGTATCGTATATAAAGAAAACTGCTTCTTTTAGGGCTGATTCGTTCACATCGGATTTTCTGTCCGTGGGTGCTATCTTCTACTTTTGATTTGACTCTAGGGTTCTGGCTTTCATTTCATCGGCCTAAGGTTTTTATTCCATGTCTTCATGTCTTAAGCCTAGCGCTTAGTCCCTTGTTGTCGGAATAACCGCTTTGAAAAGCCTCCCTTTTCTGCGAGTTGGAAAGCTTTTTGGGGATCTTTCTATAGCCTAACTGGAAGCGCCCAAGATCTTGTGGGCTTAGCACGCCCCTGTGACGATCGATCTTCAAACATTGGAAAAATCCAAAAAAATGGAGGGATCGTCCCCTTTTCTGGATGCGGGAGGGCTTTCGTACCAAACCTGTGGCTGAATGGTGAAAGCATTCCTTGTTCTCACCGCAGCACCATATCTTGACCCTTTTTTTTCTCTTATGTTGTGACTGTCACGGTCCGGACTGGCTTGAGAGTGACTTCCTACAACTTTCAGTGATGGAGTGAACTGCAGCTAGCCAGACTGACTGATAGCATTCCGGGAAGGGAGACTTAGCATCCGATTCTCGCAATAGACTCTTTCTGGGAGGTGTGCAAGAAGAGGCATCTCAGTTCGGAAAGCTAGAGATTCACCAAGGATTGAAAGCCAGTCTAGGAAAAGAGAACTCTTCAAATCCAGTCAGGGAATTCCAGCATTCCCGACGGAAAGAGGTCTTGGAGTGATCCGACCCGAACAGTGAACTCAATAGATCAGTAAGTGAGTTCAGGGAAGACATGCTAACAGTAAGACCTTCCCATGCCATTCAATGCAGTTGAGAAAGCAGAGTTCATAGGCTAGCTGGCTCACTTCCCGCCGGATCGATGGCAGAGAATAGTTACTTCACCATTAGATTAGAGAAGCAGTTGCCTTCACTCAGAGGTAATGCTAGTGAGACTGTCCTGGAAAGAGATTGGATAGCATTCACTGTCCGGAAAAGGGAAAAGGCTGGCTAGCCACTTCCCTTATTCAGAGTGGGACCCCCCTATGTCGAGTGGTTGACTTTTTCTCCTTCATCTCGTCTTCAGCTACCAAGCAGCTCTTCCTCCGATCTTTACCTTTCCCATCGGCTGAGCCGGGCTTCTCGTCTCTACTGGTTTCTTTCTTTGCCGCTTTCTTCTCTTCTTATCTTATCTTATCTTATCTTATCTTATCTTATCTTAATAGTATGGGCTTCGGTCTGTTACTTTTCCCTTGACGGCCGGATGAGGTCCCGTCTTTCCAGGGGAGGTCAGATCAGGTACGCGCGCACTAAGCTGCTCAAAAATAGATCTGTGATCCTCTCTGGTGTGATGTTATTTCCCCCCTTTCCTCAATTTGTTTGTAGGCCCCTATGATCCCGCTTTGTTAGCCGCTCCTTCATCTATCGGTTAAGCTGCTGATAGCTCATTCCCTGAATCATCGGACACAGCCATACCTTCTGTGAGTTTGTTTGCTGGAATAGAGGTGTCATAGGACTTCCCCGATTCAATTAAAGAAGGAATCTCATCTCTCTTCCAATACAAATAGAGCCGGAAGAGTCGGAAGTCCGTAGCTTGGAGCTTGGCCTGACTGCTTCCTCCACTAATTGCCGGAAGAAGCCGGCCGAAAAAAGAAAGATCTTCTACTTCAACCTGGCTTCCCTCAACTGCTGATGCGGCTGCTACGCTTTGATTCTTTATTCCCTCTGCAGTTACTGGATGGGGTGGTATATTGGATCCAGACTGACCACCGTAGTAGGGCGAGAAAGTGATTGATTCAATAGACGGTTATCCATAATCCAGTCTGCAAGATATTTTCGATTGGGCTTGAAGAATGCTCTACGGTCGAGTGGGCCATCGCTCCCGTTCGCCTCCACTTTTTGGTTGGACATCGGTTCCTCTCACGGTATCAGTTCAAGTCCTTCCGTTCCATCCCATCTCCTCCTATCCTGATGGTGGAGCTTCGGAGCTCACGATGTCAGAGTGGCTGTGGTGGGATGATCTAGCTGCTGGCATTCCTCGGAAATTCAGCCTTAGCTACTCGACTGCCCTAATTCTAATTCGCCTAATGGTCACGGCTTCTCCCGCTAGCGCTACTCTTGCTTTTGTGCCAGCTTGCTTTCATATGGGCGTCCGGCAAAGAAAGAAGGGGAGAAAGCCCTATTATAAGACAGTCTAGGTGCTTCTTGGGGTCAGCGGCTTGGCTTCGTAGGACCTCTCCTCGGATCCCGATCAATCAATAACCGAAGTTATTAAGCCCAGGTTCGGCACTTTCTGAATCTGAGCTGGCTTTGTTGATGTAATAGAGAGATCGGTGTCAGTTTAAGCAGTGGAGACAGACTCGAATGCTTTCTTTCCCACTTCCCGCTGCTACCATTCTTGTTGGACTTGGCACCTGCCGTCACATCAAGATCTGAGAATGGCGTCTATTAAGAGATTGGCTTGGCTTAAGACTTCCTTCTCCTTGATTGCTTGTTGAGCTTGCCTCTTCCCTTTATCGGACAGGAACCCGTCACCCGAAGAGACTGATCCTACAGATTTTGAGATCCGGGGCGGGGTAGAACTTCTCTAATACAGAATAGCCCGGGAAAACAGCTCTCTCATCCATGATCTCAGGTTCGTCTTTGTTTCTTCCCCCGACAATGCCGTTGACTTGGATTCCTTTCCTCCGTCTACCATTCCTGCTAGTCGAGTCGCTCCTTGAACACAATAAAGGCTGTTAACAAACCCTTCTCGTAGCCCTATCTATGTTTATTGGCCTTTTGAGGAACTGAGATTCAGAAGAGGCTACGCTGCTGAAACTGCGAATTCGTCTGTGGACCTGTTTGAGTAGAGGCCGTAGTCTGGTAGTGCTGAACTCTTGATGGTCTTTGTTTGATGAAAGGGATTGGTTTGCGACATGGGTTCACTCTGATAGGAGGAATTGGTTTGAGATTGTGGGCTAGTCTGAATCCTAGATGCAACGAACGTTCTTTGTTTGAGTTTTTTTATGTTATCTTTCGGGAGTTTGATTCCTAACAAGGGCTAACCTCCGGCTTCTTTCTAGCTTATGTTCATTCTAGTTCCTAGGTCAGAATACCATTAGCATGAGGGTGGTGGTAGATCAGGGCTTGTTGAATGGATCCCTGATTCTGATACCTAGGAGAGAACAAGAGCTTCAACTGATTCTCCGATGCTTAGGAGCTCTTAGTTCTTCTTCCCAGAGGGATAGAGCGAAGATAGCTAGCTTTAGTCTTTCCCCTATCTATAAGACAATCTTATTTCTGTCTTGTCTGATTGTCTTCCTCCTGTTAACACAATCCTCCTACTGGTAGGTTTCTATCAATATGGAATGCCTTAGAACGAATTAGATGGCGCTAGAAGAGCTGAGGAGACAATAGAAGAAAGCACTACTTCCAAGAAGTCTTGCAAGAAGTTCCTTGCCTTACTAAGCTTTCAGTAAAGTAATCTCTTGTTACCGCTCCGTGGGTGACATAGGAGTGATTGAAGCGATTGGGACAAGAGAGAGCAGAGTTCTTTTGCCTGCTAACTCTTAGCAATACTTCACTGTCATATTTCGCTTTAGGAAAGCATAGATTAGGGAAGTCTGGTTTGCGAGCTTGCCTCTCTCTGCTTTTGCCTCTCTGCGCTGTACGCTGCTGCTTTGTAGGCTTTAGAGAAAAAGTCCCTCTTGCGCCGGTAGATTGAATACCAGGCTGTCTTGATGGCAACGAATACCGGCGACTTATTAGCATTAAAAGGATTTCCCTAAAATCTTTCCATTTTAGCTAGTATAGATAGTAGTAGTAGTCTTTCCATTTTAGCTAGTATAGATAGTAGTAGTCGGATAGCGGATACGGGTTAACGGATAACGGATATGGATGGTATTAGTAGTCTTTCTTCCTTCGTTCCTACCTATACTATAGTAATAGTAACCTTTTGAAGCCTCTATACCCTATGCTTCTTGCTCTAAAGGTTAGAAGGTTAGTATGTCTAGTGATATTCGTCAGGTTTATGAGCAATGAAGGAAGCATCGATCGGAACGCCTAGCGCTTGCCCCTCTTCCTTCCGCTTTGCCACCTTGATCTAGCCCTCTCGCTTGACTGACACATGGAACTATAAGCTTCAAGTGACACATCCATCTCTCTGTCAGCTGCCTGTGATACGGGAAAGAAAGCTTCATCGAGTAGTCTGTGTGGGACATTCTTCGCTAGGTCTGGTATGGCTCGTTCTCTTCATCTCTTGGGTGGGGTAGGTTAAAGCAGTAGAGAAGATAGGGCATCTGAAGAAGAGAAGCAGAGGCTGACGGTGGGTGGGGTAGGGCCAAACAAGCTAAGCGCGAGGAGCAGAGCTAAGTAAGCAATAGCGCGAGATAGCTGAGTGAAGGGCGGGGAAGGTTGGGCTTTCGATCTCCTGCTGCGCGATAAAGGATAACTCTATTTTCGCAATCTTCTTGATCGTTTTCTTTTTCTCGTCGATCCGGATAGGTTTTTGTGCCACCTTCGAGAATAGTCCCAGCTAGCTAAAGAGGAACTTCTAGTAACTACTGAATCCGAGGTCTACTCCACAACAGCGATAGCCCGCCGGTTTTCTTTGCTTTGAGGCCGATTTAAAGCACTCGTCTCAGTCTTTCCAGTAGAGACAATCCTTGCTCAGAAGCTGTTTTAGCGTGTTTAAAGGCCCTGATGTGAGACACTCGAAAAGGACTTCACCAGCGTTTGTGATATATATGTTGTTAGGCAAATGGAACCGTTTGGGTGTCGGCGAAGAGGAAGACCAGCCCACGGACCCTTACTTTCAGATGTGTGGTTTCAGCATACCGATAGAAAGAGCAATGAATGGAAGCTGACCCCTTCCCTCGACAAGTTCAGTTGTCTGGTCCATAACATTCATAGTTGGACTACTCTACCTACACGGGAATAGAGGACTCGGTCATAATTGGACTCTACCTACACAGGAACAAGTTCCATACAATCATATTTTGGTAGGGTTTCCGCCGCTTTACTAAATGGATTCGATCCCACCTCGCTGTGCCCTCAGCTCTTCCTCAAGTGGTAGTACCATTCCTCTTTCGTTGCCCTTACCATCACATACATTTTGGATAACAAATTAAGAAAAGGTTTCGCCAGCCTTGCTCCATCAACTAGAGTTGGGTATCTACCTTCTTTGTCAGTGTTATTTTCTGCCTTTGCTCATACCAGGCTTCCTCATCATGCATGGCCCATAAAAACTTTATATCTACTGTGATTCATTTACTTAGTAACGAGTGCTCGCGCTCCGCTTCTCTTCCCTTTGCCCGCTATTCACTTGCTCTGGTATTTGAGACTTCGTCTCCCCTTGACGCTTCCGCTGCTGCGCTTTTCCTTCAACTGCATACCTACTAGAGGTTTAAGTCCTATAAAGTCTAAAATTCAAGCTTATACAGGGCCTATACAGGAAGAGTTCAATGATCGGATTCTTTTGTAGAACACGGATAAAGCTTTGGAGGAACAAGATTGAGGTTAGGAAGATGGGGTCAAATTCCTCGTAGTGAGTGAGGTAAAAAGAAAGAGCTTTATATAAGAAAAAAAAATTCAATTACGACCGGTTAGCGACCTTACCTCATCTTTGGATTATATCGTCGAGCCAGGGCTCGCAGATCGAGATCTTCCAATCCTTGATCTAGTACCAAATTTAGGGGTTGATGAGATGGACTCGTAATGTACAACCGATACTGGAGAATGAAGTTCGTAACGGAATCAAAGCAAAAGTGGTACAACTCGATTCGATGACCCCCTAACCGTTTCAAGTGGGACTCTTACTACTCTAGTCTACCTTAAAGCTAGCCCGGGCATTCGTTCGAATCCGTAACTTGACTTATTCCGTGGGCGGGGTCGTAGTTTCTTCCTATAGGCTAGCCCGTTACTCCCTTTGATCCGTCATTTCGGGCCGGAGACTGTGACGCCGCTACTGGTACGCTTATCCAAAAAAAAGGCAGGGGTAGCCCGAGAATGCCGCTCCCCCTTGACCGTAAGCTGGTTGTCCCGTGTTATCCATAGTTTGGGAAAGGGTTCGATCCCCATCGTCGATGAGTAAGCAATTTTTTTTCCTATCCGTTCCGTGGCATGAACGAGAAGCATCCTCTGATCAGATCTCAGTCTATCTATTTACTTCATAGGGCCTTCTCTATAGCCGAAGACTCGTCAGTGTGAGGCCTGTCACGTCAAATCAAGTACTAGTAAGAACAGAAGGGCATCTAAGGTATGAAAACCTGTCTAGGAAGAATGTACCGAAACATCATACTAAAAGCGCTGCCTTACTAGAATAATGTATGAGGATGGACAGATCGAGTGCATTTCCACTCATGGAGAGGGGGAGATTTACACTAGATTTCAGAAGTGGGACAAAGAGAGGCTTTTTTCGAGTCTTTGTCTCCGATACCTCCTCTCAGGGCAGGGAAGTAGCCTTCTATCTCCGACCGAGCAAAGCGCCTTGCTGGTTCTAAATAAGAGAGTAGGCGTGCGTTTGGTTTTGTTAGGATTTCCATATCTGCCCACCTTCCTTTATTTCAAGGTGAGATAAGTGCTCTATAGTCTGGTCATTTTTTGAGTATCTGAATCATAGATTATGCCATACTATTATATGGATTTCTTCCACGTGCAAATCTACTCTCTTGGGCTATCTCCCGCGTAGGAATGTCTTGTATCGGCGCAAGAAATCTATGTGAGGTTAGTTTTGTCAAATAAAGTAAAGGTCGTGGTCCAATACTAGCTCTATCTCCGAGTTACTTAGAATATACAGAAGAGGGGGACCTATCCGAGTCCTCCACAACTGATTGTGTAAGAGTTGGGCGGGGGATGAGTTGATGTTGCTGGAGTTAAGCGATACGAGCATAAAGGAAAGAAAGCAATTGATGTCCGAAAGCAGGGCGTGGCCCATAGAGAGTCAAAGAGCCTCTAAGACTCGTTGTTGAGAGAGAAGTCGGTTCGGAAATGGGGTAGGGGGTTGGTTGGGCCCTCTCTATTCAAATCAAAAAGGGGAAGGTTTCGAAGTTGTGAATTGCAGAGTTCTTCATCGTTAATACGTATATAAGAGAGAGCGATCGCCAGAGAAAGGCGTCAAAAAGAAAAGAAAATGGAGATGCAACAATGAATGCAATGACTTAAGAGAGAAGGTAAGGTCGATCTCCTTTCACATCAAATCAAACTTTGGACCTTTTGTTAGGCATTGAAGCTATCCCCGAACCGGGATAGAGAGCTTTTTAAGAGCAATCCAACAAAGCTATCGCTCATTCTAGGGTGATAAGCACCCCGGTGATAAGTATTGATGAAAGATTCTTCGTCTTTTCCCCGACCTTCGGACCCTCTTCTCTATCTTGATCATTCTAAGTGGAACATTTTTTTGGTGGAGAGTGGGGAGTGAAAAGACCAATGCAGCAGAGAATGACCGCATGAATCGGAATCCACAACTTAAGACAGACGACCGAGAAAGAAAGGCTCCGCGTTCTCCAAGTGGTTGATCTTAGCGTGCTAGCCGCTGCTTCATTTCGTATAGTGATAACGCTTTCTCTTTCTTAGCGCTCCGCCCCTAAGCTAAAGGTTGGGGAACTTTGGTTGCGCGGTTTTCTCTTATCTTATCTTATCTTATCTTATCTTATAGGGGTCTATTTTCTCTGACTTGACTCAACTTGACCTACTTGACTCAGCGGTTAGAGTCTCGCTTTCATACGGCGAGAGTCATTGGTTCAAATCCAATAGTAGGTAAAACCGACCGAAACCCCTGCTTTTGCCAGCATGACAGCAAGCACGGACTGGCAGCAAGGAGTCAACTGAATGACCAAAGCATCGCTTGCTTCCACTTGTGGCCTTCTTCGACCGCCTTGACACCAACATATCCACTCACCCCCCTCTTCCACAAGTAGGTGGAGACCACCAAGCAAGGAACGGTACTACTGGCTTTAACTAGACGAAGCAAGTCACCGCGCTTAAGAGTCTAAATAAGAACACTATCCTCTAATTAGCGAAACGTTCCTATTAACTGAACTTTAGGCTTTAACTAGACGAAGCAAGTCACCGCGCTTAAGAGTCTAAATAAGAACTAAGACAAGGAACCGTACTATAACCGGACAAGGAACGGTACTCTAATTCGCACACTAGCGTTCCTAGCGCATAACCTGCGTTGCTTCTCTTGCTTGCTGACGCATAACCTACCACTGGACAAGGAACGGTACTATAACTAGCGTAACGGAACGTTTCGCTAATTAGAGGATAGTGTTCTTATTTAGACTCTTAAGCGCATAACCTGCGGCTAGTTAAAGTGCTTCATTGTCTGCCTTTAAGCTGGCTGATATAACTTTAGAGCGCTTTAGATCTCTATCTAACTGCTTGCTTGTTTTTATATCTCCTCAATAAAGGCGAAAGGTTTCTTGCTTTACTTTGAGATGAGAAATGAAGTAGAAAGAAGCGCCTTAGTATATCAAAAAAAGTCAAGGCGCATTAGCGCTTTCGTTTTCAATAAGGGGCGGAGCTTGAAAAGCGAAGCGAGCCTATCAGAGAAAAAAGTGCTAGTTGTAGCGCGCTAGCGCGCATTTTACTAATAACATAGAAAGTCAAGGCTCTGGGCAACGAGTGGAGTGGGAGGGAGCCTTGACTTGAGCATTGTACTGTACCTTAACTTAAGGTAAGGCTCCTTCGGGCCATGGCCACAACTATCATAGTTGGCAAGGCTTGGAAGCAAGCTACCAGCGCCTATCGGCGAGAACTGGGCTTGGCTTGGTTAGTAGTGCCCGCCCATTCTGTCTCGCCCGCCTGCCGACCCATGAATTCTTCAGAGCGGGCCGGCAGGCCGGGCGTACGGGGACCGTCGAAGAAGTGCCTCAACACGCCGCAGCCACTACTTGGACTCCTTTTATGCAATTATGAACTCCACGGAACTTTCTCGATTCCAACGCAACTTCTCCTTTTGGAGCTGACGTAACAAACTACGCGAGCCTCCCAACGAAGCCAACAGAAATCCGATCCGAATCAAAAAAAGAAAAGGAAGTTTCATTATGGTGGTATACCAGCCGCCTGTTCTGGAACTTCCAGTTCCAATCGAAGCATATAGATCCGTAAATAGATTTGTATGTATAGCCACTTCAGTCGTGCTCGTCGTTTCTCGAAAGTATCTTTTTTCTGGGAACATGGGAAACCAGAAATTCTTATGTTCGCGATTCTTCATCCACCGATGCAGAAAATGCTCCAGTTTTCCATTATCATATGAGGCCGGAAAGTGGATTGGCAACAGGTCGGC